TGTGATTTATGATAAGATCTTCTGAGGATAAGAAGGTAAGGGGAGTTATAGCTGGGTGGATTGTTGTGTTGGAAATTTTTACTAATGCTAAGATTTAAGTCAAAATTTTAGGGACTACTAGAATGGAAAAAAGCTTTATAAGGATTGAATGTATTGCTTCGTTTTTCTTTTCTTTCTTTAATGTTTTTGGGGTTTGGCATTAAAGTAATTTGGGTGGAAGGGGGAAGGGGGTTTGTTGATAGATTTTTCAGTATTGGTAGATTTATATGTCTTACGAACATGGATAAATAACCTTTCGAGCTTTGTTTATGAGGATTAATGATACTTAATTAAAAGGTTCCACAGGACTGTGGGCTGACCTTCATGCCTTGACGGCTATGTTGAGGAAGGCATCCGAAAATTAAAAAATACCAAATGTATGACATTACAGTTATGTTGATCATGGGCTGATTAGACCTGTTACCATCGAGATGTCTTATTTAAGGGGAACGTATGGACGATAAAGCATTCTCATGGCCCTGAAGTAAGAACCAGATGTCTGATAAAGTTTCATTATAGCTACCCCCAAGTTTTATGGGCCCGGAGCGAGAAGAGGGGGACTGGTGGGCGGGTTGTTGATTTCACGGAGGATGGTAGAGATAGAAACCAATTGTGGTAGGGGATAGTCATATGGAAGAGAAAGGTTTATGACTTTATGGTGTATGTCTAATAACACAGATATGTCCTTAAAACATTATATTAATGTGTTAAAGAATATTCATGTGATTGTGAGTTTGAATTGGAATTGAATGATATATCCTAATACATTGATTTAAATTACATGCTTATATGCTAGGGGAAAAGAATTTAATGTACGATATACATTTAATGTTCTAATGTCCTAATTTATTTTTATGTACAGTCAAGAAGTAGTTTAGTTAGAATATCAGCTTTGGGTGTTGATGGTGGGGATGTAAGCTCCTTCTTCTTGACTTGTGTGTCTCGAGAAGATTAGTTCTTCATTTTTGGTTTACAAGACCAGGGTAATTTTTATACTATCGAGACATAGATTTCATTTAAGTATTTTGTCTTCAATGATTCCAGAAATTGGTATTAGGATGAGGATAATTGAGAAGTAGCTAATGGATGCTAGTTGGCCAATAATGATGAACGGGTGTTCTACTGGTTGCCCTCCGATTCATGTTAAAATAAGGAGGTTGGCTACTAGAATTCAGTATAGGGTTTGGGTGATTGGGCGGAATGTAAGGCTGCGTTGTTTTGAGGTATGTAGTAGAGGTATGAAGGCTAAGATTAAAATTGATAGGACTAGGGCTACTACTCCTCCTAGTTTATTGGGGATAGAGCGTAGAATAGCGTAAGCAAAGAGGAAATATCATTCTGGTTTAATATGTGGTGGGGTGTTGAGGGGGTTGGCTGGTGTATAATTATCTGGGTCCCCTAATAGGTCTGGGAAGAATAGAACTAGTGCTATTAAAAATAGAAGAAGTAAGAATACTCCTAGTAGATCCTTGATTGTGTAGTACGGGTGGAATGGGATTTTATCTGCGTTGGAGTCTAACCCTGTGGGGTTGTTTGATCCTGTTTCGTGAAGGAAGAGGAGATGTACGATTGCAAGTGCGGCGATGATAAATGGGAGGATGAAGTGGAATGCGAAAAAGCGTGTTAGAGTTGCCTTGTCTACAGAGAAACCACCTCAGATTCATTCTACTAGGGTAGAGCCAATATAAGGGATAGCTGATAATAGATTTGTAATTACTGTTGCTCCTCAGAAGGATATTTGTCCTCATGGAAGTACATAACCTATGAATGCGGTTGCTATAACTGCGAATAGCAGAATGATTCCAATATTTCATGTTTCTAGAAAGGTGTAGGATCCGTAGTACATTCCTCGTCCTACGTGAAGGAATAGACAGATAAAAAATATTGAGGCTCCGTTGGCATGTAGATATCGAATTAATCAGCCATAATTTACATCTCGACAGATGTGGGTGACTGATGAGAATGCTGTTGCGGTGTCGGATGTATAGTGTATTGCTAAGAATAGCCCTGTAATAATTTGGATCATAAGGCATACTCCTAGGAGAGAGCCAAAATTTCATCATGATGAGATATTGGATGGGGCGGGGAGGTCAATGAAGGAGTGGTTAATAATTTTGAATAGAGGGTGGGATTTTCGAATGTTTGTCATTAAGCGTTTCTATAGTTGAATTACAACGATGATTTTTCATGTCATTAGTCACAGTTAAATGCTGTGTAGAAATAATGACAAATTATATGTTTATTTTAAGTCTATTATTTTTAACTGGTTGTTTAGGGTTGGCGTTGAAGCCTTCTCCTATTTATGGGGGGGTTGGTTTAATTGTTAGTGGGTGTGTCGGGTGTTTAATAGTTTTAGGCTTTGGGGGCTCGTTTTTAGGTTTAATAGTATTTTTAGTTTATTTGGGTGGCATAATGGTTGTATTTGGATATACAACAGCTATAGCTACTGAGGAATATCCGGAAACTTGGGGGTCTAATTGATTTATCTTTGGCTTTTTTATTTTAGGTCTTTTTATGGAGTTGATAGTATTTTATTTGCTTAATTTAAATGATAAGGTAGAGTTGATTGATTTTAATGGTCTGGGTGATTGGTTGATGTATGAGATTGATGATGTTGGGGTGATGTTAGAAGGTGGGGTTGGGGTTGCGGCTATGTATAGTTGTGTTACTTGGATGATGGTGGTGGCCGGGTGGGCGTTGTTTGCAGGAATTTTTATTATTATTGAAATCACTCGGGATTAAGAATATGGAGTATAAGAATTAGGGAGATTGTAATAAGAAAAGATAAGAAATACAGTTTAATTAGTCCTTTTTGGTTGGCTATTATTTTAGATAGGTGAGTTTGGGTAATTGAAGTTGATTTTGGGATTGTTTTTTCGAGTCAGATTAGGTCTAAAAGATTTAGGGATATTTTGTAGCTAGAGTTTAAAGTTTTTTGGGGGATAATTCGGTGTATAATTGAGGGAAAGTAGCCTAGTGAGGTTGAGAATGATGAGGGTTTAGTATTTTTGTTTATTGATAGGTTTAGGGTTAGATTATTAAGTTCTAGGGCAATTGCAAATCCTAGGATTGTAATTAATAGAGCTGTAAATTTTAGGTATCAAGGTATTGTAAGAACTTGAATATTGGTTGGAGGAATATTTTGTGAAATAAGAAAGCCTGCTAAAATACTTCCTAATGCTAAGCGCTTGATTGGGTTAATGAGGTTAGGATGGTCTTCGCTTATGGTAATTAGTGGGGAGTAACGTGGTTTTGTTATTGTAACAAAGTAAATGATTCGTATGCTGTAGATGGCAGTTATGGATGTGGCGATTAATGTGATTATTAGGGCTCAGGCGTTGGTGTTACACGTGTTAATAGCTTCAATGATGAGGTCTTTTGAGTAGAATCCTGTGAGGAAGGGTATTCCAGTTAGGGCTAAGCTTCCAATGATAAGGCAGGATGATGTAAATGGTATTGTTTTCATTATACTGCCTATTTTTCGAATATCTTGTTCGTCGTTGAGGTTATGGATAATTGACCCAGAGCATATAAATAATATGGCTTTAAAGAATGCGTGGGTACAAATATGAAGAAAGGCTAGGTATGGTTGATTAATTCCTAGTGTGACTATTATGAGACCTAGTTGGCTGGATGTGGAAAAGGCTACAATTTTTTTGATATCGTTTTGGGTGAGTGCGCAGATTGCTGTAAATAATGTTGTGATAGCCCCGAGGCATAGTATAGCTGTTATGATAGTACTGTTGTTGGAAGTTAACGGGTGGAATCGGATTATTAGGAAAATTCCTGCGACAACTATAGTGCTAGAATGTAGTAGAGCGGATACGGGAGTCGGGCCTTCTATAGCTGAGGGTAGTCAGGGGTGTAGTCCAAATTGGGCGGATTTGCCTGTGGCTGCGATTAAGAGTCCTGTAAGGGGTACTAGGTTGTTGGTATTAGTTAAAAAGATTTGTTGAAGTTCTCAAGAGTTTATGTTTAGGCAGAATCAGGTTATAGCTAGGATAAAACCTACATCTCCTACTCGGTTATATAGGATGGCTTGGAGAGCTGCTGTGTTGGCGTCTGCACGGCCGTATCACCATCCGATTAGAAGAAAAGATATGATTCCTACACCTTCTCATCCAATGAAGAGTTGAAATAGGTTATTAGCTGAGGTTAGGATTAGTATAGTAATTAGAAATATTATTAGGTATTTAATAAATCGGTTGATGTAGGGGTCGAAGTGTATGTATCATGAAGAGAATTGTATAATTGATCAGGTTACGAATAGGGCTACTGATAGAAATAGGATTGAGAAATAATCAATTTTGAAGCTTATAGTGAGTTTGATGGAGTTAATGGTTAGTCAGTGTCAATTAGTAATTATATATTCTGTATTATGATGAAAGAATAGTAGTAAGGGTAGGAGGCTAATAAAGAATGAGAATTTAATTGATGAGGTGGCGTATGATGGGAAGTCGATAAGTTTGGGCAAGTTAGTTATGGACATAATGATTGGTGTTGTTAGTAAGATTAGGATTATGAGAATTGAGGATGTTATTATATTAATTACTTTTATTTGGAGTTGCACCAAGGTTTTTGGTTCCTAAGACCAATGGATTACTTCTATCCTATAAAAGTAAGAAAGCCATATGTTTAGGTATGGGTGCATGAATTAGCAGTTCTTGCATACTTTCTTGGTAAATAAGGAATTTAGTTTCCTGTTGTTAGATTCACAGTCTAATGTTTTTTGTAAACTATATTTACATATTGTTAGGCCTGTAATGAGTTTAGGGTTAATCGTTAATAGTATTAGGGGGATTATGTGGAGGGCTATAAGTGTTAATTCTCGTGTGTGAGAGGGTTGAAGATTATTTATGTGGCTAGTTAGTTTACCTCGTTGGGTTGTGATAATTATGTATATTGAGTACATTCCTGTGATGACAATGTTTGTTGCTATGAGAATAATGGAGGGGTTCGATCAAGAGAATGTTGCTATAACAATAAATAGCTCACCTATAAGGTTAATTAGGGGTGGAAGGGCTAGGTTGGCCAGGCTTGCTAATAGTCATCATGTTGCTATTAATGGGAAAATTGTTTGTAGGCCTCGAGCTATGATTATAGTTCGACTGTGGATCCGTTCATAGTTAGTGTTAGCTAGGCAGAATAGGAGTGATGAGGTTAGACCGTGTGCGATTATTAATATTGTTGCTCCTATGAAACTTCATGGAGTTTGAATTATAATGGCTGTGATGACTAGGGCTATATGGCTTACTGATGAATATGCAATTAATGATTTGAGGTCTGTTTGACGCAGGCAAATTGAGCTAGTTATGATCATGCCTCATAATGAGAGTATGATGAATGGGTAGGCTAGAGACTTTGTTAAGGGTTCCAAGATGAGGGAGATTCGCATTATCCCATATCCCCCTAGTTTTAGGAGAATTGCTGCTAGGATTATAGAGCCAGCAATTGGAGCTTCTACGTGGGCTTTTGGTAGTCACAGATGAACTCCATATAATGGTATTTTGATTATGAATGCTATTATACATGCTAGTCATAAGATGCTGTTAGATCATGTTGGTGGGATAGAGTGTGCTGTGAGGGAGAGAATTAGGAAATTTAGAGTTCCTATTGAGTTCTGGATTGAAATGAGGGCAATTAAGAGTGGAATGGAGCCGATTAATGTATAGAATAGGAAGTAAATGCCTGCGTTTAGACGTTCTGTTTGGTTGCCTCATCGGGTGATGATAATTAGTGTTGGAATTAGGGTGGCTTCAAATAGGATGTAGAATAGAATAAGTTCTGTTGCGGAAAATGTTATGACAAGTAAGACTTGAAGGCTGATGAGCATTGAGATGTAAAGTTTTTGGTGCATGAGGTTTTCTTTTTTTATATGATTTTGGCTGGCGAGTAATATTAATGGGAGTAATCAGGTTGTTAGGATGATTAACGGGGTGGATAATGGATCGGAAAAAAATATAGTTGAGAAATTTAAGTAGTTTTCGTCATTTTGTCATAACAGGGATAAGCTTACTAGACTTACTAGAAAGCTGTATGTGGTGACATTTGTTCATATTTTTTTATTGCTTGATAGTCATGTCAGTGGAAGGAGTGTGAGTGATGGAAAAATAATTTTTAACATTGTAGAAGATTTAGGTTTTGTACATAATCTGTTCCATAAGTATTTGAGATTTTTACTAGCAGGGCTAGGCCTACTGCTGCTTCGCAAGCTGCGAAGACTAGGATAGTGATTGGGATAGTTATGGAAATTATGGAGTTAAGGTTTAATGTGGATGTTGAGGTTATGATAAATAGAGATAATATTATTCCTTCTAGGCAAAGTAAAGTAGATATTAAGTGGGAACGAAATATAAAAGTGCCTAGTAGTGATAGTATGAAGGCTAAGGTTAGATTTAAGAAGGCAGATGTCATTTATTGGTAATTATGATTATTATCATAATCTAATGAGTCGAAATCATTAATTTTATTAAACTAATTTAAACTAATTACCAATTATTCTGTTCATTCTAGTCCTTTTTGTGCTCATTCGTAGCTTAGGCCAAGGGATAGAATAGTGACTAGAATAAAAGCGGTTGTTGTTATTGTGATAATATTGGTTGTTTGGATTGCTCATGGAAGGGGAAGTAGGAGGGCAATTTCTAGGTCGAATAATAGGAATGTGATCGCTACTAGGAAAAATTTTATTGAAAAGGGGAGGCGTGCAGAACTTGTTGGGTCAAATCCGCATTCGTACGGATTTGCTTTTTCAGAGTAGAGATTGATTTGAGGGAGTCAAAATGCGATTAAGATAAGGATGAGGGATAAAGTAATATTAGTTATGATAATAATAAATAGATTAATTACTCCTTTCTGAGTTTTTTCAGAATCTACTAATTGGAAGTCAGTTATATTGTTTATACTAAGGGAGTATGATCCTCATCAATAGATAGAGACGTATAGGAACAGTCAAACTACGTCTACGAAGTGTCAGTATCATGCTGCTGCTTCAAATCCAAAGTGATGTTTTGATGTGAAGTGAAATTTTAGTTGTCGTAATAGGCATACGGTAAGGAAAGTTGAGCCAATAATTACATGTAGGCCGTGAAATCCTGTTGCTATGAAGAATGTTGAGCCGTAAATTCCGTCTGAAATAGAAAATGATGTTTCAAAGTATTCTGAGGCTTGTAAGATAGTAAAATATAGTCCTAATAGGATAGTGATAAGTAGGGCTTGGTTTATGTGTTTTCGATTGCCTTCTATGAGACTATGATGTGCTCATGTAATTGAGACTCCTGATGCTAGAAGGACTGATGTGTTTAGAAGGGGTACTTCTAGGGGATTTAGGGGGATAATTCCTGTTGGAGGCCAGCAGCCTCCTAGGTCATGGGTGGGAACTAAGCTGGAATGGTAGAATGCTCAGAAGAATCCGGCAAAGAAGAACACTTCGGAGATGATAAATAGGACTATCCCGTAGCGTAGCCCTTTTTGTACAATAGGAGTATGGTGGCCTTGGTATGTTCCTTCACGAATGATGTCTCGTCATCATTGATATATAGTTAGAATGTTTGCTAGTAGGCCTAGTGAGAGGAGAATTGTGGAGTTGTAATGAAATCATATTACTAAGCCAGATGTAAGTAAAAGAGCTGATAGTGCTCCTGTTAGTGGTCATGGACTTGGGTTTACTATATGGTAAGCGTGGGTTTGGTGGGTCATTATGTGTTGTCATGTAGATACAGACTTACTAAAAGGGTAAATACATAGGCTTGAATTAAGGCTACAGCAAACTCTAGAATTGTAAGTAGAAGTAGAATAACGAATGTAATGGTAGCGGTTGGTGGGCTGATGTCTATGAGCACTAAAGTAGCCCCTCCAATTAGATGCATTAGTAGGTGGCCTGCCGTGATATTTGCGGTTAGTCGTACTGCTAGAGCTATCGGTTGAATGAAGAGGCTAATAGTTTCAATAATAATTAGTATTGGAATAAGTGAGATGGGTGTTCCTTGTGGTAGAAAATGGGCTAAAGAGTTTTTTAGTTTATGTCGAAACCCTAAAATTACGGCTCCTGCTCATAGGGGGATGGCTATGCTTAGGTTTATAGATAGTTGAGTAGTTGGAGTGAATGTGTGTGGAAGGAGGCCTAAAAGGTTAGTAGAGCCAATAAATATGATTAATGACACGATTATTAATGCTCAGGTTCGTCCTTTTGGTGTGTGAATTAGTATTATCTGTTTAATAATGAGTTTAATCAGTCAGTGTTGAAATGAGTGGAGACGATTACTAATTAGGCGTTCTGATGATGGAAATAGAATTGATGGAAATATAATAATGGTTACGACAATTGGCAGGCCTATTACGGTTGGGGTGATGAAAGAGGCAAATAGATTTTCGTTCATTTTGATTCTCAAGGATTGTTTGTTTTTTCTGTGACTACAGTTTTGGGTGAGGGGGTTGTAGGGAAGGTTTGAGAAGAAAGTTTCAATTGAAAAAGAATGAATAATGTAATTATTGAAGAGACAATTGTAATAAATCATGTAGATGTGTCTAGTTGTGGCATATCATTGTGGAGATGTGCGGTCTCTAACTTTAACTTAAAAGGTTAACGCTCTAAGCTTCACAATGAATTTAAATTATTGAGGCTGATCAGTTTTCGAAATATTTTAGGGGTACTATTTCTAACACAATAGGCATGAAGCTGTGATTTGAGCCACAGATTTCGGAGCATTGTCCGTAGAATAGACCAGGTCGGTTTGATGTTACTGTTGCTTGATTTAGACGGCCTGGGATTGCGTCAGTTTTTAATCCTAGTGAAGGAACAGCTCATGAGTGTAAAACGTCTTCGGATGAAATTAATATACGGATTGGGAGTTCTATTGGTAGAACTACTCGATTATCAACTTCCAATAGGCGGAGTTCACCTGGTTTTAGATCATTGGTTGGGATTATATAGGAGTCAAAGCATAGGTCTTCGTAGTCGGTGTATTCGTAGCTTCAGTATCATTGATGTCCCATGGTTTTTACTGTTAAAACTGGGTTATTAATTTCGTCTATTATATATAAGATTCGTAGGGAGGGGAGGGCAATTAGGATAAGAATGACAGCTGGAAGAATAGTTCAGATTGTTTCTACTTCTTGGGCGTCTATTGTGCTTGTGTGAGTTAATTTTGTTGTCAGTATTAGTGAAATAATATATAATACTAGTGAGCTGATGAGAAAGACAATTATCAGGGTGTGGTCATGAAAATTAGTGAGTTCTTCCATAATAGGTGATGTGGCGTCTTGTAAGCCTAGTTGAAATGGGTATGCCATATAAGATATATAGAGTTTAGTCTATAATTTAACCTTGACAAAGTTATGTAATTATTTTACTAATATCTCATTGAGAAAGACATAATGGTTATGAAATTGGCTTGAAACCAGTTGTAGGGGGTTCGAATCCTTCCTTTCTTATTTAACTTTTACGAAGGAAGGCTCTTCGAATGTATGATAGGGTGGAGGACATCCGTGAAGTCATTCTAGGTTTGTTGAAGAGTAGGAAACTGACAGGACTTCCCGTTTTGATGCGAAAGCTTCTCAGATTATGAAGATTATTACAAGAACCGCTGTGAGTGAAATGAATGAGCCTATAGATGAGACTGTATTTCATGTAGTATAAGCATCTGGGTAGTCGGAGTAACGGCGAGGTATTCCGGATAATCCTAAAAAATGTTGAGGGAAAAATGTTATGTTGACGCCTACGAATATAATAGCGAAGTGAGCTTTTGCTCATGTGTCGTCTAAGGTGTACCCTGAAAATAGTGGGAATCAATGGACGAAGCCAGCTATGATAGCGAATACTGCTCCTATGGATAGTACATAGTGGAAATGGGCTACTACATAGTATGTATCATGAAGGACAATGTCAAGTGATGAGTTGGATAGAACAATCCCAGTTAGACCTCCTACTGTGAATAAGAAAATAAATCCTAGGGCTCATAGTATAGCAGGGGATCATTTGATGTTTCCTCCATGCAGGGTAGCTAGTCAGCTAAATACTTTAACACCTGTAGGGATAGCAATAATTATAGTAGCGGATGTAAAGTAGGCTCGTGTATCTACGTCTAGGCCTACTGTGAATATATGATGTGCTCATACAATAAATCCTAGGAAGCCAATAGATATCATAGCTCAGACTATACCTATATATCCGAATGGTTCTTTTTTTCCAGAATAGTAGGTAACTACGTGTGAAATAATTCCAAATCCTGGAAGAATGAGGATGTAGACCTCTGGGTGACCGAAAAATCAGAATAAATGTTGGTAAAGGATTGGGTCTCCACCTCCGGCAGGATCAAAGAAAGTAGTGTTAAGGTTTCGATCTGTTAGAAGTATAGTAATTCCTGCTGCTAATACTGGTAGTGAAAGGAGCAATAGCACGGCAGTGATTAGTACTGATCATACGAATAGGGGTGTTTGATATTGGGTTATAGCAGGGGGTTTCATGTTGATAATGGTAGTGATAAAGTTAATAGCCCCTAAAATGGATGATACTCCAGCTAAGTGAAGGGAAAAAATAGTTAAATCTACTGATGCTCCGGCATGGGCTAGATTTCCGGCTAGAGGTGGGTATACTGTTCATCCTGTTCCAGCGCCCGCTTCTACTATAGATGACGCTAAAAGAAGAAGAAATGAGGGGGGAAGTAATCAGAAGCTTATGTTATTTATTCGTGGGAATGCCATGTCAGGTGCTCCAATTATTAGCGGTACAAGTCAATTTCCGAAGCCTCCAATTATTATCGGCATTACTATAAAGAAGATTATTACAAACGCATGGGCTGTGACGATGACGTTATAGATTTGGTCATCACCTAGTAGTGCACCGGGTTGCCCTAATTCGGCTCGAATTAGAATGCTTAAGGCTGTACCTACTATTCCTGCTCAGGCTCCAAATAGTAGATAGAGGGTTCCGATATCTTTGTGGTTAGTTGAAAAGAGTCAACGGTTTACGAACATAGGTAAAATGGCTGAGTAAGCATTAGACTGTAAATCTAAATACAGGGGTTGAGCCCCCTTTTTACCATAAAGGCCTTAAGGTGATTATCATGTCGAATTGCAAATTCGAAGATGTAGAGATCTCCTCTACTAAGGCTTCTCCCGCCCCTTTTCTGATAGGCGGGAGAAGTAGATTGAAGCCAGTAAGTAGGGTATTTAGCTGTTAACTAAATTTTCGTAGGTTTGAATCCTTCCAATCTAGTTAAGGTCTTAGCTTAATTAAAGCAGTTGATTTGCATTCAACGGATGTAGGGTATAGTCTTACAGTCCTTATCAGAAGTTAAACTTGTTTGTTTTCTAAGGGCTTTGAAGGCTCTTGGACTGTATATCCTAAACTTCTATATTGTTAGTTGGGATGAGAGTGGTAGGGTTAGGGTACTTAGGATTGTTAGTGTTGGTAGGATTAGGTTATGTTTTGGGTTTGGGTGGTGGGAGATTATTTTGGAATTATTGTTAGTTGGAAATATGGTGAGAGATATGGAGTAGATTAGTCGTGTATAGAAGAATAGGTTTAATAGGGCTATTATGGCCATTAAAGTTGCTATAATTGAGCAGTTACTTTTTAGGAGTTCTGAGATAATTGTTCATTTTGGTAGGAATCCTGTAAGTGGTGGAAGCCCTCCTAGGGATAGAAGGATAATAGATGTTATGGCTAGGATTATTGGGGTTTTGTTTCATGTTAGTGAGAGTGAGTTGATTGTTGTGGCTGAATTTATTATAAGTGAGATGAGTATTGGAATAGTGAGTAAGATATAGATTGTTAAGTTTAGGAGTATTAAGTTAGGGTTGTATGGGAGAATTGCTAATATTCATCCTATATGGGCAATTGATGAGTATGCTATGATTTTTCGTGTTTGTGTTTGGTTCAGTCCTCCTCAGGCACCGATGAAGATAGATGAAATTGCGATGATGGTTGTAGTGGTTGGGTTTAGGAGTTGGTAAATTTGGAATAAAATTGATAGTGGGGCAATTTTTTGTCATGTTAATAAGATTAGTCCAATGTGTATGGGGATTCCTTGGGTGACTTCTGGCAGTCAATAGTGGAATGGAGCTAATCCAAGTTTTATAGATAATGAAATGAGTATTATGTTGAGTAGTATGTTGTTGGTTTGTTGTTGAAATATTCATATTCCTAGTTGTTTATAGTTTAGGACAATGGCTAAAAGTATGATTATTGAGGCTGTTGCTTGTGTAAGGAAATATTTTGTTGCTGCTTCAGTTGATCGTGGGTTCTTTTTGTTGGTTAATAGGGGGATAATAGCTAGAAGACTTATTTCTAATCCTACTCATATTAAGAGTAAGTTGGAGCTAGATATTGTGATTACAGGGCCTATGAGGATAGTGAAGTAGATGATAATTAGGGTGATTGGATTTATTAGTACGGGAAGGGTTTAGACCAACATTTTCGGGGTATGGGCCCGATAGCTTAGTTAGCTGACCTTACTATGTAGGACAGGGTGTATAGGTAGCACGGAGAATTTTGAATTCTTAGGTGTAGGTTCAATTCCTATTGTCCTAGAAATAAGAGGATTCAAACCTCTATAATTTACTCTATCAAAGTAACTCTTTTATCAGACATATTTCTATGTATAAGGTGGAATTCCTGCTAGGAAAATTGGTATGGAAATGTATCACATGCAGAATGCTAGTGTTAGTGGGAGAAAATTTTTTCATAAAAGGTGTATTAGTTGGTCATATCGAAAGCGAGGGTAGGATGCTCGGATTCATAGGAAAGTTGTTGAAAGAAGTAGGGTTTCTGTTATGAAATTAATTGAGTATAATTCGGGGTAGTTGATATAATGAAGGGGTCCTAGGAATACAATTGATGTTAGGGCGTTTATTAAAATAATATTAGTATATTCGGCTATGAAAAATAGGGCGAATGGTCCTGCAGCGTATTCAACGTTGAAGCCTGAAACTAATTCTGATTCTCCCTCTGTTAGGTCGAAGGGGGCTCGGTTTGTTTCTGCTAGGGTTGAAATGTATCATATTATGGCTATTGGTCAGGCGGGGATTAGAAGTCAGATATGTTCTTGTGTGGTAATTAGTATTTGCAGGGAGAAAGAGCCGCTTATTAGAAGTACTGATAAGAGGATAATAGCTATTGTGACTTCATAAGAAATGGTTTGGGCAACGGCTCGTAGGGCTCCAAATAAGGAGTATTTTGAATTTGATGCTCAGCCTGATCATAGGATAGAGTAGACTGAAAGGCTTGAGGTGGCTAGAATAAATAATATACCTAAGTTAAGGTTGATGAGGGGATGAGGTATTGGTAGGGGAATTCACAGGCTTAGTGCTAGTGTGAGGGATAGGGTGGGTGCAATGATGAATAATGATATTGAGGTAGTCAGAGGGCGCATAGGTTCTTTTATAAATAGCTTTATGGCATCCGCAAATGGTTGTAGGATGCCATATGGTCCTACGATGTTAGGGCCTTTGCGTAATTGTATATAACCTAGGATTTTTCGTTCTACTAAGGTGAGGAAAGCCATAGCAATTAAGATTGGGATTAGGAGTGTAAGGATATTAATAAAGTACACTATTAGGGAGAGGATTTGAACCTCTGGGAACAAGGTTTTAAGTCTTACGCAATTACCTGGCTCTGCCACCCTAATAACCTGGTCTAGGTTTAATTGATTGTACATATATATTTTATTGAGATTTTGTTCATAAATTGGTTGGGAGCGCTTATGTAAAGGTGGCTCCATTTCTCTTGTCCTTTCGTACTGGGAGAAATTGTAAATAGATAGAAACCGACCTGGATTGCTCCGGTCTGAACTCAGATCACGTAGGACTTTAATCGTTGAACAAACGAACCATTAATAGCTTCTGCACCATTGGGATGTCCTGATCCAACATCGAGGTCGTAAACCCTAATTGTCGATATGAACTCTTGAATAGGATTGCGCTGTTATCCCTAGGGTAACTTGGTCCGTTGATCAATAATTGGGTCAATGAGATACTGGAGTTACTTTGACTTGTGGGTCTAGGTTAAAATCATTCGGAGGATTTTTTATTCTCCGAGGTCACCCCAACCGAAATTTTTTAGTTTATATTTGTTTTGTTTTGAGCCATTAGGTTATTTTTATATAAATTAAACTAGTAAATTAAAGCTCCATAGGGTCTTCTCGTCTTATTGTAATATTCCAGCCTCTTCACTGGAAGGTCAATTTCACTGATTAAAAGTAAGAGACAGTTGGACCCTCGTTTAGCCGTTCATTCTAGTCCCTAATTAAGGAACAAGTGATTATGCTACCTTTGCACGGTCAGGATACCGCGGCCGTTTAACTTTAGTCACTGGGCAGGCAATGCCTCTAATACTTGTTATGCTAGAGGTGATGTTTTTGGTAAACAGGCGGGGTTCGTGTTTGCCGAGTTCCTTTTACTTTTTTCAATCTTTCCTTAGAGCACACCTGTGTTGGGCTAACGAGTGAATGTTAGGTAGTTTTATTGTTGGGTTAGTACCTATAGTTCGATAACTGACAATGGTTATCCGGGTTGTCATACACTTGTGCTAGGAGAATTAGTTCTTGTTACTCATATTAACAGTATTTCATCTATGCGTTTATAGATTAACCCAATTTATAATATAGGAATTTATTAAGGTTTGTGGAATTAGTGAGTGAGAGTATGTATGTTGAGCTTGAACGCTTTCTTTATTGGTGGCTGCTTTTAAGCCTACAATGGTTGAATTAGTTGTTAGATGTTTATTCACTATTTAAGGTTTTTTCCTTTCCTAAAGAGCTGTCCCTCTTTTGGCTATATTTTAAGTTTACATTTTGTTTTTTTTGTTCTTATGGTAAACTTAAAGTTGAACTGAAATTCTTTTTTTGGGTAACCAGCTATCACCAAGCTCGTTAGGCTTTTCACCCCTACCTAAAAATCTTCCCACTATTCTGCTACATAGACGGGTTGATTCATGAAATTGTTTTTAGGTAGCTCGTTTGGTTTCGGGGTTCTTAACTTAAATTCTTTTTGTTAAGTTTTTTCTAGTTAACTCATTATGCAAAAGGTACAAGGTTTAATCTTTGCTTGTTGGTACTTTAAATCATTCTTTCATCATTCCCTTGCGGTACTTTCTCTATAGCTCCTGGTGGGTAAATTTCTTTCTCCAATACTTTTTGATTTGAATGTTTTAATTTATATAGTAGTTTAGTTATATTGATTGGTTTTAGGGCTAGCATTAGTTCAAAGTGTTCATTTCTATGAATTCTTCTGGGTGTAGGCCAGATGCTTTATGATTAAGCTACACTGTGATTATTCCAAGCACACTTTCCAGTATGCTTACCTTGTTACGACTTGTCTCCTCTCATAAATTTGTTAGTAGAATTATATATATATCTGTCAATTTAATTTGAGGAGAGTGACGGGCGGTGTGTGCGTACTTCATTGCTCTATTCAATTAAGCTCTCTATTCTTAATTTACTACTAAATCCTCCTTTGTCCTTTAGTTTCATAAAGGGTTTCGTAATGTTCTTTGAAAAGAAAATGTAGCCCATTTCTTTCCACTTCATTGGCTACACCTTGACCTAACGTTTTTATGTTTGTTCTTGAGCTTACTTTAGTGCCTTTTTAGGGTTTGCTGAAGATGGCGGTATATAGGCTGAATTAGCAAGAAGTGGTAAGGTAAAGCGGGGTTTATCGATTATAGAACAGGCTCCTCTAGATGGATATAAAGTACCGCCAAGTCCTTTGAGTTTTAAGCTGTGGCTAGTAGTTCTCTGGCAAATATTTTTGTAGATATAATTATTAAGGTTTAGGGCTAAGCATAGTGGGGTATCTAATCCCAGTTTGGATCTTAGCTATCGTGTGTTATACAAATAGTTAGAATTACTTTCGTTATTGGGCTTAAGTCCTAACAATGAATTTTCACATATAAGTTGGATTTTAATTCTATTATGTAATTTATAGTTGACACGTTTTACGCCGAAAATAATTAGTTTGGGTTAATCGTATGACCGCGGTGGCTGGCACGAAATTTACCAACCCTGAGAGGTATAGCTTAGTCAAACTTTCGTTCATTGCTTAATATTTATCACTGCTGAGTCCCGTGGGGGTGTGGCTAGGCAAGGTGTCTTAAGCTATATTATGTGCTTGATACCCTCTCCTTAAGGTTTAAATAAATGTTTAAGGGATTTTACACCGGTTTATGGATATTCGCATGTGTAATCTTACCTCCAATTAATTATAAGGCCAGGACCAAACCTTTATGTTTATGGGATTTTGATAATCCATCTAAGCATTTTCAGTGCTTTGCTTTATTATAAGCTACATTAAC